CAAATAGAACCCATCATTGGTTTGATCATTGATAAGGTGAATACCCAGTCCCTTCAATGCTAGGCATAATGAGGATAAGGACCTCAAAATAACCTCTTTTCGTCCTATGAACTTTAAGGTGTATGAAGTATCATATTTGACTCTTGGGGCGGATTGATAGAGACTCCATTTAACTTAGGTTGATCTAGGCCGGAGGCAGACCTACGTCAGGGTAACCCTTCTTTGAAACACTTTGGTATTGCTCCCGGATCAGAATTCAAATAATGAATCCGAGCGCATGGAGCCATCTCGTTATCTTCCTGTCAAGAAAAATTATGGTGGACTAGCCGATCTTTTTATCAGTTAATGAAAGAGCCCAATGCAAAAAAAAAAACGCATGTTGGGTCTTTGAAACAGTTCGAATCATTTCGATAATAATAAGTTTGATCTGTTTTACCGAGAAGGTCTACGGTTCGAGTCCGTATAGCCCTATACATTTTTGTATTCATTTCCTAATTAGTGCGTGTGACCGGCCGGTTGATTGTTCCATAGAAATGGAATCATTCCCACAGGATCACGGAGATCCCTCGGGGCTTGAAAACAATAATTTATTCCAATGGATCCAATCGGATCGGTATTTTCAAATCTCGGATAAACAAACCCATTCTTCTTCATTAATCTTCGTCTGTGAATGACATACGGCCTTTTTCTCCTCTTTTATTTGTCCATGATCCAAGATTTAGTGATACACCTTTGCTTTGGTATACCCAAGTCAATTTATGAAGTCAAAATCATAACATGAGCCTGGCTCAAGAAAAACTCCAACCTGACCCAACCAAATCAAATCCAAATTCAATCTAATAGTAAGTCACATTATCTAGAACCTATTCTTGTTCTTGTATTTGTAGAAAAGCCAGAGTTTCAAAAACGAAGCTCTTTGGTAAGTTTCATTGTACAATAGGCTTTTCTTCGTATAACCGGCTTAGCAAAGCAAGTAGTCATTTTTCTGTACAATACTTAAACTTATAACTTATTTTTTTTGATTCCAATCTACCCAATCCAATTTGTTCATCATTCCAATTCTACCAATGCAGACTTTATCTAAAAAGATTAGGGCCCATTTGAACTTGGATGAGTTAGGAATCCCCCGACGTATCGCCTTTTGGCAGAACAACAATCCCAATTTATTGTTTTAGAGACAATGAATTGGTCCTAAATGTATCAACGCACCCTCTTCTATTTCTATGTTCTATGAGTTGGTTTTGGGATGGGGAGATTTTGTCTATCGAATCGTTCGACAACGCATGATTCCATTCGAAGTATCTTCTGTAAATCATTTACGATTCAGCCGACTCTACCATTAAACTATGCCCCATTTTTTAGGTTTGCTTCAAAAGAAACGTTTTTTGTTGTCACGAAACCTAACTCGTTGGTTGGTCCTGCTAGGTGTTATTATTACATTAAATAAATAAGTATTTCGAGTCATTCCAAATCACGATCTTTAGTCCTAGAAATGGGTCTGAAATGATTCTTTCAAGACCTCTAACTCGGGGGTAAAGCCGGGGCCGGGGTAGTACAGGTCCAAAGTTTCCTAATTTGGGTATAGGAACCCATGAGTTTTTATATGTAAGGGTTCCTCACAATTCAATGGATTGAATCAAATCAATTAAGTATAAATCTGGGACAGGGAGAGAGAATCGAATCGGTCGATGCATTCCGTTTTCGTATCCGTATCAAATCAATAGAAACAATAATCCTCTATCCGGATCTTAATGAAAAGAATACACCAACACAGCCACGTAGAATATACCATAAATCCCGAGATGGAAATTCCTAGAAATTCTATTACATCTGACTACTGACTATATTCTAAATCACTAAGAAAAAAAAAAAAAAAAGAGAGAGAGAAAAAATGGGCCAGACCCCCTCTTTGGCTCTATTATATTAATAGAATATTGAAATTCTTTATGTTTAATATTTCATTTAATCTTATTTGAATAATATTGTTTGAATATTATTTCAATTTCAATTCATATTATTTAAAATATTCTTTAAAAAAAATTCCTTAATTCCTTTTTTTGTTTGATAGAAAACCCGAGGCAAGGTAGGAGAGAGTTTGATTTGTATAATAGCATTATATGTCTACACCATATCTAAATAGAATCGAAGTAAGTGTAAGTGGGATTCCGTTGGATGAATCTTGAGACGATACATGACCCACAACAAGTAAACAAACGAAACTATGTGGTTTGATCAAAATTGTTGTTTCGACTAATGCAGTTATGGATGAATTGAGAATTCCAATTTGAATCAACTAATTCGGTATATTCCACATTAATAGGAGTGCTTCTATGTTTCTGCTTCACGAATATGATATTTTCTGGGCATTTCTAATAATATCAAGTGTTATTCCTATTTTGGCATTTCTAATTTCCGGAGTTTTGGCCCCGATTAGTGAAGGACCAGAGAAGCTCTCTAGTTATGAATCGGGCATAGAACCGATGGGGGATGCTTGGTTACA